GTACAAATCTTTCCATTTTCCAATTCGATCCGATCCATTCGTTCGTGGAGCTATTTACTCGATCGCAGACATTTCTGCAACACCTCTCACAGAGGAACAAATAGTCAATTTGGAAAAAACTTCTTGTCAGCCTCTTTCAGATATGAATCTATCTGATTCAGAAGGGAATAACTTGCATCAGTATCTCAGTTTCAATTCAAACATGGGTTTGATTCACACTCCATGTTCTAAGAAGTATTTACCATCCGGAAAGAGGAAAAAACGGAGTCTTTGTCTAAAGAAATGCGTTGAGAAAGGGCAGATGTATAGAACCTTTCAACGAGATAGTGCTTTTTTTTCAAATCTCTCAAAATGGAATCTGTTCCAAACATATATGCCATGGTTCCTTACTTCGACAGGGTGCAAATATCTCAATTTCACCCTTTTAGATACTCTTTCAGACCCATTGCCGATACTAAGTAGCAGTCAAAAATTTGTATCCATTTTTCATGATATGATGCATGGATCAGATATATCACGGCCAATTCCTCAGAAGATTCTTCCACAATGGACTCTGATAAGTGAGATTTCGAGTCAATGTTTACAGAATCTTCTTCTGGCCGAAGAAATGATTCATCGAAATAATGAGTCACCCGTTCCATTGATATGGGCACATCTGAGATCAACAAATGCTCGGGAGTTCCTCTATTCAATCTTTTTCCTTCTTCTTGTTGCTGGATATCTCGTTCGTATACATCTTCTCTTTGTTTCCCGAGCCTCTAGTGAGTTACAGACAGAGTTAGAAAAGATCAAATCTTTGATGATTCCATCATACATGATGGAATTTCGAAAACTTCTGGATAGGTATCCTACATCTGAACTGAATTCTTTCTGGTTAAAGAATCTCTTTCTAGTTATTCTGGAACAATTAGGAGATTCTCTGGAAGAAATACGGGGTTCTGCTTCTGGTGGCAACATGCTATTGGGTGGTGGTCCCGCTTATGGGGTCAAATCAATACGTTCTAAGAAGAAATATTGGAAGATCAATCTCATCGATCTTGTAAGTATCATACCAAATCCCATCAATCGAATCATTTTTTCGAGAAATACGAGACATCTAAGTCGTACAAGTAAAGAGATCTATTCATTGATAAGAAAAAGAAAAAACGTGAACGGTGATTGGATTGATGAGAAAATAGAATTCTGGGTCGCGAACAGTGATTCGATTGATGATGAAGAAAGAGAATTCTTGGTTCAGTTCTCCACCTTAACGACAGAAAAAAGGATTGATCAAATTCTATTGAGTCTGACTCATAGTGATCATTTATCAAAGAATGACTCTGGTTATCAAATGATTGAACAACCGGGATCAATTTCCTTACGATACTTAGTTGACATTCATCAAAAGGATCTAATGAATTATGAGTTCAATAGATCCTGTTTAGCAGAAAGACGGATATTCCTTGCTCATTATCAGACAATCACTTATTCACAAACCTCGTGTGGGGCTAATAGTTTTCATTCCCCATCTCCTCATGGAAAACCCTTTTCGCTCCGCTTAGCCCTATCCCCTTCTAGAGGTATTTTAGTGATAGGTTCTATAGGAACTGGACGATCCTGTTTGGTCAAATACCTAGCGACAAACTCCTATGTTCCTTTCATTACGGTATTTCCGAACAAGTTCCTGAATGACAAGCCTAAAGGTTATCTTATTGATGATATCGATATTGATGATAGTGACGATATTGATGATAGTGATGATGACCTTGATATTGATACGGAGCTGCTAACTATGACGAATGTGCTAACTATGTATATGACGCCGAAAATAGACCGATTTGATATCACCCTTCAATTCGAATTAGCAAAAGCAATGTCTCCTTGCATAATATGGATTCCAAACATTCATGATCTGCATGTGAATGAGTCGAATTACTTATCCCTCGGTCTATTAGAGAACTATCTCTCCAGGGATTGTGAAAGATGTTCCACTGGAAAGATTCTTGTTATTGCTTCGACTCATATTCCCCAAAAAGTGGATCCCGCTCTAATAGCTCCGAATAAATTAAATACATGCATTAAGATACGAAGGCTTCTTCTTCCACAACAACGAAAGCACTTTTTCATTCTTTCATATACTAGGGGATTTCACTTGGAAAATAAGATGTTCCATACTAACGGATTCGGGTCCATAACCATGGGTTCCAATGCGCGAGATCTTGTAGCACTTATCAATGAGGCCCTATCAATTAGTATTACACAGAAGAAATCCATTATAGAAACTAATACAATTAGATCAGCTCTTCATAGAAAAACTTGGGATTTTCGATCCCAGATAAGATCGGTTCAGGATCATGGGATCCTTTTCTATCAGATAGGAAGGGCTGTTGCACAAAATGTACTTCTAAGTAATTGCCCCATAGATCCTATATCTATCTATATGAAGAAGAAATCATGTAAGGGAGGGGATTCTTATTTGTACAAATGGTACTTCGAACTTGGAACGAGCATGAAGAAATTA